ATAGGAAAGGTTATTTCACTATATTTTTGACCAGGAACAGGACCTATCACAAGAATATTTTTTTTATTGGGGCGATAATTCTGAAAAGAAAGATTTCCTATCTTTTCTTTCATCTCGGGTGAAATACGATCGGGGGGGGCTAATTCAAACCCCTCCGGTAAAATAAGAACAGCTCCCACATTCAAAGCTCCTTTTTTACCATTAGCTAGAACTTGTTTTAGTTGCATATCATAAGGAATTTTAACAACTGCTTCAAATACAGTATCAGGAAGTACCGTTTGTGGAACCTCAATATCCACGGGCTTATTAGCTAAATGGCAATTGGCACATACAATACGCCCAGTTGCCTCTCGTGGATTTTCATAATTCTGCTGGGCAAAAATTGGATATGCACTTGAAATGGATGCCCAAGTTATTATATATATCATGAGTGAGATAGATATGGAGCGAGTAATCTCTTCCCTTATCCAAGAAAAGGTATTTCTAGTTTGCATGGTCCAATCATTTATCCCGAAAATTTCTACAATAAAGTTAGGTAGGTCGATAATATACTTCCCTAGCCACAATTCTGCTATTTACATTTACTGAAAAAAAATCAAATTTTTTTGTTGAAATATACAAGGAATCCCTCATGGGTAAAAAGAGTAAAGTAAATACGACTTTGATTTGGTTATGATGTATAAGGTACGAAAAGATTAGAATTGGATCAGTAAATCATTTTTTAGTCATTTATTGCATGATAAATCACTACAAGTGACGGAGATACACGATTTAAATAACGAAAGATCCAATATTTAAAAATTGTATCAAGAATGACTGGAAAGGTAGAAACTAGACCAGATAAAATTTGCTCATAATGAGCAAACCCAAAATCTTTGTAAATATAACCAATCAGTAGTTCCCAACCGTGAGGCGAATGGAATCCGATACATAAATCAGTTAATAAAAGAATCGAAAAAGCTTTAATTGTATCACTTAAATTATATAGGAATTCTTGAACCCAAGAATTCAGAATAAAAAGCTTTTCCTTACCCCAAAAGGAATAACCACTTAGAATAACGAAAGATATTAGATTTGTCGAGAAGTGCAAGATTGTATGGATACGATACTCATTGTGTATCTTGATGAATTGGATCGTTTCTTTGTGGATTCCTAGACGAAATTGTTGTAAATCGGTTTCTGGGTATTCCTTTATCATTTCATCGAGCTGGAATAGTTCCTCTAATTGTATGAATTTTTCTAGAACACTTTTTTCTTGAATATCATTCAAAAAAGTTTCGCATTGTCTAGTATTCCACCAATTAGTAATCCAAGTTTTCAAACTTTTATTACAGCAGAGAGAGATCAACCAGGGCAAAAAGACTATAGATGTAAAATAAAAAAAAGGAATGAATGCTTTCTTTTTTGCCATTTTGAATCTGTGAATTGTTAATGAACCTACCTCATTTGTTGATTCTATTAGATCTAATATTTCTATCGAGCATGAGTTTCTATTCTAATTCGAATAGAATGTATTGAGCCTATGAATCCATTTTCTCTTTTTCTTTTGATTCAATACTTAGTCTTTGCTTTGAATCTAGAAAGAATACAGAAATAGACTCAGAATACACTTCCAATTTGAATCAAGAAAAAAATTGGGTTTCCAGGATGTGATTCCCCCTTTTTTCGATCAATACTAAAAGAACTTTTTCGAATAAAAAATATTATTCTATTTTCGAGACGAAGAAACTCCTTTTCTTTTCTATCAAATATATCAAAAAAAACGAGCATAAAAGAATAGATGAATGTTCAATTGAAAAAAAAAAGAAAGAAATTCTTTCGTTTTTTCTTCCTACTGCCAAAGCATTTAGTCTTTTAAAATTAATTTCTTTCAAAATACTTCAATTGGTACACGCAAGAAGTAAGCCAATTCAGCAGCTTTTTGCTCAATTTCTCGTGTAGTAAAATTCTCATCAGTACGAATTAAAGGAATAGCCCCTTGACCTCGAATTTCCATATAAAGGACACGCCGAGCAGAAACACCCTCTTTAACTTCTATTCTGATGGACTGAATATCTTTCATAAGGAATCGTAAAAAGATGCGACGGCTTTTTCCAGGAAATCCCCAACGAAAAATACGCACTATTCCTTCTTTTTGGTCGAAAAGATCATAACCACTACCCACATTCCACAAAATAGTGCACCACAAATAGCAACTAATAAAGAGACCTGCGATCCCATAGAAAGACATCACAATCCCTTGTGGAAAAAAAATGATTTGCTGAGACGGAAATAACGATATAACATTTCTACCAAGATAACTGGAAGTTCCAACCAATAAGAATCCTAATGAACCTAAAAATAGGATAAAGGCCCAGCAGAAGTTACTAGTTTTTCGAGACCCCGTTATAAATTCTATCCATATAGATTCTGATCGCCAACTCATATATATTAGATCCAGTTATAAATTTTTTTGGAATTGAGAAAATATGACTTTCCTTTTTTTTGTTTTCAAAGTAACTCTCATCAACTATTTTGTTGTGAACCTTTACCTTAGGAGTAATTCATAGAATTGTTTATATCTAAAATAATAATATCTCCTTCCTTTATATGATCCCCTATAGCTATATACATACAAATAAATACATTGACTTGAATTTCATACATCGGCCCGATGATGATCCATTTTTCAAAAGAGCGCAAATTTATTTACTCATATAATACGTTTACACATGCATAAGAGCTTTTTTTATTTATGTTTGTAGGAATCTATGTGTTATACAATATTCTACCAAATGGGTCTTATCAAATCGAAGTTTTTAAAATAAAAAAAGGAGTGATACGATTAGGTCTCATCCGATCTAAAAAATCTTATTTTTTTGAATATGAAGAAATAAAGAAGCCATTGCAATTGCCGGAAAGACTAGGCCTACTAAAGGCACAAAAATAGAGGGTAAGTTATTGAAAGTTGTCATAAAATGGGTACCTCAATTTAATATTTGTACCTGTTATTGTTATATTCTGAATTCTAAAGATATCTTAGAATATCTTGTATTTTTATTATTTCTATTATATATATTATATAATTATACTAAGTATCTTTAAGTAAATATATATCTAATACTAATATACAACCTAATAGAAATATATAGAATAGAACCTAATAGAAATAGAATAAAAAAAGAGGTACAAGAAACGCCAAACTAAATAAATGGACTTATTCATCTTTCAAAATAAAATAGATGTATCATAATCCCCTTGTTAGATTTATTATTCTTTTTGTCTTCTATTCTAATAGTCATTAATAAAGAAAAAATTTTATTCCATTAAAAATTTCTACAAAATTGATTAGAATCTGATCCAACATTTCGGGAAATGCAAAAAGATGGAAGACTCTCTATAGATCTGTATATATCTCTATTTGAATTATCTATACATATGCAAGCAAGGGAGGAAAATGAACTTTGTTTTATTTGTCTAGTCTAATTTGAACTTCCCGAAAGCAAAAATGCACTTTTTATCTTGTTGATAGAGGTTTACTGAGTAGTAAACAAGAATATCGATAAAAAAATGATTCGAAAGAAAAATGAATTTTTCAGGTTTTTCGTTTAATTCTGATAAACTAACCGTTCTATTTGATTTCATTTTTGTTCAAAGGAAAAAAAGCATGGAGCTGAAATAACTCACTCAGAACACCTTTTAAAGGATTACGTGGTACAATTGCATCCAATAAGCCCTTACGTAATAAAGATTCAGCCGCTTGGGAACCTTCAGGCACGGCTTTTTTCAATGTTTGTTCAATTACTCTTTTACCCGCAAATGCAATATAGGCATAGGGTTCGGCAATAATGATATCCCCCAACATACCAAAACTAGCTGTCACCCCACCGGTAGTAGGAGATGTAAGAATTGATATATAGAATAACTTTTTACTTGATTGATAATCACATAAAACCGAAGAAATTTTCGCCATTTGCATCAAACTTAAACTTCCCTCTTGCATTCGTGCTCCTCCGGAAGAACACACTAAAATAAGAGGTAAACATTGATTGGTAGCATACTCGATCAAACGAGTTATTTTTTCGCCTACTACGGATCCCATACTACCCCCCATAAACTTAAAATCCATAACCCCAAGGGCTACCGGAATACCGTTTAGTTGACCTGTACCTGTTTGAACAGCGTCAGTCAATCCTGTCGTTTTTTGAGCAGAGTCAATACGATTTTTATAAGGTTCCTCCCTCGAATGAAATTTAATGGGATCCGCAGAGACCATGTCTTCATCCATAGGATTCCAAGTACCCGGATCAATCGAAAGCTCGATTCTCTCTGAACTACTCATTTTCAAATAATGTCCACATTGTTCACAAACATTCATTTCGACTTTCTTATACATTAATCCATAACAATTGTCGCATTGAATCCACAATTGATTGTAGTTTTGAGTTATATCGAAATCCTTAGAACTCATTAAATTACTACGATTCCTATTAGTTCTTATCTTGTAATTTTTGCTTTCACGAATCTTTCCACTTTCACTACAAATGAAATTATAAATGTAACTTTCATTGGAATTATTACTATCGCTTAAAAAGTGACTATCAATACAGATGTGAGAACGAAAATAAGAATCAATGCAACTATTAATATGATTATTACAATTATATTTAGTATCCTTAATGTAAGGATCGTAGTGCAGATCGTTGTCACCTTTAGATCTATTATTCAGATAACTAGAACTACAATAACTATAAAAATCAAATTCTAGGTCACTCAAATAATTGTCAATCTCAAATTTTTTCTTTTTTATATCAAAATATATAGAATAACTATTCTTATTACTATCCCTAACAAAAAAGGTGTCATCTGATATGAAATTCCGAATGTCCTTGGAGCTAACTAAAAGATCAACATTATTGGAATAACTAGAACGCTCACCCCAACCATAAAAGTTTTTATCCATATCATATATAAACCGGTCTTGACTTATAGTAGTCTTTTCAATAGGAGCAAAACTATCC